TCGTTACTGCGCCTTGAAGTAGTAGCAGTAATAGGTAGGGATGACAGGATTTGAACCCGTGACATTTTGTACCCAAAACAAACGCGCTACCAAACTGCGCCACATCCCTTTTGTTCCACAGTTTCATTGTATAGAATTTCTATCTTAGTTTCCACACAGTTATTTCCCCACACCTTTTTTTGCTCATTTCGTCTTTTTTGTTCCATTTAACATATAATAATAATAGTAAAAGATTTGTATACAAGAATAAATCAGTATTTTTTATTTTCTCGTTATCTATTTTCTCGGCAAGAGGGAGATTTTTTTAGTTATTTTATAATTTTACGATAAGGTACTATCTTATTGACTTTTACTGGATCATTGGATAATTATTAATAATAAAATAAAGGAATTCCATTTTAATTAGGTATTAGGTATTACGTGTACAACTATGGGTGGTCTGGTCTTTAAGGACCTATCTATCGAATCATATATGTTTTATTTTTTACAATAAAATAAAAAAAGGAGGATTTTCAATGCGAGATTTAAAAACATATCTCTCCGTGGCACCAGTACTAAGTACGCTATGGTTTGGGGCTTTAGCGAGTCTATTAATAGAGATTAATCGTTTTTTTCCGGATGCGCTAACATTCCCCTTTTTTCATTCTAGTTAATGACATAGTAAGGAATGAAGAAGATTAAAGATAGAATCAAATATCTGTGACTAATCCCTTCTCCTATTTTCTCTTTTTTCCCCTTTTTTTTAGAATTCAAATTGAGGGAGGAAAGGGAAAAATAAAGTCTCTTTAACATCTGGGAAATTAGGGATCCAATTCGAATTAAATTTCAATCAATATTCCTAATATAATAAAAAATAATAAAAGAATGGGAGTAGAATGCGGGTTGAAGGTCTAAGTAAAGAATATTATCCAAGATATTTAAATCAAAAATTAAAAGGAGGTTCATGGCCAAGGGTAAAGATGTTCGAGTAACAGTGATTTTGGAATGTGCCAGCTGTGCCCGAAACAACGTTAATAGGGTATCAACGGGCATTTCCAGATATATTACTCAAAAGAACCGCCACAATACACCTAATCGATTAGAATTGAGAAAATTCTGTCCATATTGTTACAAGCATACGATTCATGGGGAGATAAAGAAATAGATCGAATTGAGTACTTGTATATTACCCCTTCAAGGAAGGGAAAGGGGTGGCATTCTATCTATATCTATAATTAAATCGAATAGAACAATTCTATATAATTCTATATAAATAGAAATCTAAATCGAAAAAAAATACTATTTTCATTTTGAATTAAAATGAATTCAAATTAAGAAATAGAATTTTCGAGAAAAAGAATAAAATTAAATAATAAAACAAACCATGGATAAATCCAAGCGACCTTTTCTTAAATCAAAACGACCCTTTCGTAGGCGTTTGCCTCCTATTCAATCGGGGGATCGAATTTCTTATAGAAATATGAGTTTAATTAGTCGATTTATTAGCGAACAGGGAAAAATCTTATCGCGACGAGTGAATAGATTGACCTTGAAACAACAACGTTTAATTACTATGGCTATAAAACAAGCTCGTATTTTATCTTTGTTACCCTTTCTCAATAATCAGAAACAATTTGAAAGAACAGAGTTAACCGATAGAACTACAGGTCTTAGAACCAGAATTAAAAGGGTTTACTCTTGAATCATAATTTCAATCCAAACTCAAAGACAAGATTAGTTCTTTTCCGAGAATCCAGATGTGCCGTATGAAAAAAAAAGAATTGGAGAAAGCTTTTTGTATTGAACGTGTTCCTACTTTTTTATCTTAATCATTTCTATTCTACCTTCCCGGAGACTGAACTCCGGGAAAACACGTTTACAATATTCCAGTAGATTCTTTCTAATCTACTTCTTTTGTGATCTCATTGGAAATCATATAAAAACAATTCCTGTTTGATATGGCTATTTGTGCAAGTATTTTACGATTAAGAATCAACTGTCTCTTGTACAGATCATGTATTAATCGACTATACCTATAGAATATTAAACTCTCGCGAATTACTGCGTTTATACGAGTGATCCACAGACGACGAAACTCTCTCTTTTTAATATCCCGATCCCGATGAGCTGAAAACAAAGCTCTTATTCTCTGTTGAGTAATAGTTCGAGTAAGTCTTGAATGGGCCCCTCGAAAGCTTGATGCAAATAAACGAATTTTTGTTCTACGTCTTCGAGCTATATATCCACGTCTAATTCTAGTCATTGAATCGATGAAACTTTCACGAATAACTAATTGATTTGTTCTCTTTCAGTTATTCTTTTAACACTTCCTAATCTATTAATAACAAAACGGATTTTTCCAATGTATAAACTAGAAATTCCAATGGCTTTGGCTACTATAACCTTCCTAACCACGATTTTTTTATTTCAATTCGAAATAAGAAAGAAATTCTATTTTTTTACAGGTGTCAAAAATATAGCAAATAAAAAATATAAAACGGATAAAGAAATAGTGTAGTGGGTTCCATCGTTTCTATGGTAACTTCTTAAACGGCGAGGTCTTCTCTATACACCGGAGCCTTCACTTCATTTAATCCAGGTTATTGGTAACTTGTATAGTTCATCCTCTTTTGCTCTACCCATGAATTATCCAGTAATAGTCCTTTCACAACGAAACCCATCTATACAGTAACGGTATTTAATTAGGAAAGTTAGCTGGGTAGCTGACCTTTATAGTCCGTTCTTGACAGAGCAGGGGCGTAATCTTTATGCTTAAAAAGAATTCCTCCGCTTAATGGATAATCATTTTATACCAATGGAGAATTGCTTCTCAGCTTACATTGCGGTAATTCGATTTGCACCAATGGAAGCCATAAAATTCATACACAATGCAGGAATATGAAAGGGGTTCTTTGTTTCTTTGTTTTAGATAAATAATAAAAAAAAAAAGGCCCCCTCCTCGATTCTATCCTATTTACCTTACCGGTACTCATCATTGATATTGGCACCTTGTTTTTTACCGGCTCATTATATGATCGAAACGAGTCGCGCATACACCCGAGTACATGTTCCTCGTCGTTGAGGACATCCCCTAAGAGCGGGGGATTTAGTGACATTTCTGATTGGCTGTCTTGTATTTCTAATAAGTTGTTTAATAGTTGGCATGTTGAATTGGATACATAATGGACTGGTTTAGATTGATCCTAACCGGATCATTATGAATTATGTCTATTTCTCTTAAAATAAATAGTAAGTTAATAAATGTTAAACGCAGTTAAAAAATTTCCAATCACGAATTTGCGTGAATTACATGTTATTTTCATTTAACCGCCACAAGATCAACAATTCCATAAGCTTGTGCTTCTGTTGCTGACATAAAAACGTCTCTTTCCATGTCTTCGGATACAACCCATAGGGATTTGCCCGTTTTTTGTCCATAAACCCTTGTGATGGTTTCGCGCAGTTTCAACAGTTCTTCCGCTTCCAGGATAACCTCTCCCGTCGCTGCTTCATAAAACGAACTAGCAGGTTGATGGATCATTACCCTGATAATAGAATATAATAGAATAAAAAGTTTTTCTAGCTTACATGATGAAGCGTATAGAAAATAAATATAAAGAAAAAGAATGGAAAAATATGAAAAAGATCGAATTGAACAACCGTACAGGCATACCTCTTGCATATGCATACGGCTCTGCACTAAGATTGACCTAACTTGGTCTCTTTATTGAAATTATTGAAAAAAGAAAGAGAAACATAGAGTATATCATACCCAGGTGGTTAAATGATCAAATAGCCGTCTTTCCTTTCGGAATATGTATAAAATACTATGGTGGCTCCGTTGCCTTCTATCTTAATTATCTTAATGTGATTTCTTTTGGATGTGATTCGGCAATCCCAAAGTTTCTTTTTGTTTCAATCAAAGAAAAAATATTTTTTTTTGCGCACCTCTTGGATTCTTTTCTTTTGATAACATGAATATTGTTAAGTGTGATAGTGTAAACAAAAAAGGTTTGTGACGCTAAACCCAACTCCCAATTATAAAATCGAGAAGACCCTTTAATCTCATACTACTCTCTCGATACATAATCTAAATCTAATTTTTTCAAAAGAATCAAAAAATTGAGAATATCGAATGCAAAGTGCCATGCTATTATTGCTTACTATTTCCTAGGGCGAAGGCACAGTCTTCCCTTTTCTCTTAAATAAAAATCTCATTGGCGCCAAGCGTGAGGGAATGCTAGACGTTTGGTAATTTCCCCCCCGACCAGGATAAAAGATCCCATTGACGCGGCTAACCCCATGCATATTGTATGAACATCTGGTCGCACAAATTGCATAGTATCATAAATAGCTATTCCGGGTATTACCCACCCGCCGGGAGAGTTTATAAACAAATAAAGATTCTTGTTATCATCTTCAATACTGAGATATATCATAAGACCAATAAGTTGATTTGAGATCTCGCTATCAACTGCTTGTCCTAAAAAAAGTAATCTTTCTCGATAAAGTCGGTTAATTAGGGTACAATTGTATCCCTTCGGAATCGTACACGCACCTTTTGATGCATACGGTTCAAAAAAATCTCAAAAACAAAAAAAGAATCAATGTATGGATTCCAAACCTATCTCTTTTCCCATAACGGGGTTTTTATTACTTAAAAAAAGATTTTATTCTTGAATAAAGACGAGTTTTACTGCTTTCTTTTTCTTATAATTCTAATAAAGAAAAAGTCACTAAATTTATTGAATTAACTTCTCATTGATGTATTGTTTCATCAACCAACCCCGATGATATTTTCTTGTTCCTGAGTGGGTCTCTTTTCTCTTTTTAGGTTTATGCTCTACTCTGGGTAAAGATTGACTCGATTTTGATTTGCACATATAGGACAAATATTGTTATTACCGTTTTCTTTTTTTATGACTTTCTGCTTATTTTTTCAATTCAGTTTATACGTTCTACAAAGTTTTGATTAATAGTTTGAAATCAACCCACAGATGTTCCACATAGGAATCATTTAGGATCGAACTAGGAATCGTAGATATATTACTAATTGAGTTGGGTTTTTCTAAACAGAGCCTGAATACTTTATTTTTTTTAGTTCAGCCAAGCTAACCATAAATCATTGTAATTGAGAATAATAAATAGTAATATGGATCCCGGATCAAATTGCACTTCACGCTCCAAAATTTTTATGATTTAATGACTCCTTCTTGGGCGAAACGGAGGATATCTCGATTGAGGAGAGAACGGGTAAATCCCATATGACCCAGTATATCTGACAAGTCGCACTATACGTCGACCCAAGATGCTTCTCCCTCTCCAGGGCTTCGGAAAGGTACTTTTGGAACACCAATAGGCATTTGCTTAAAGAAAAAAACTAAGTAATATATTTCACTTTGATGTAAAAACGTAAGAATATGATTTTTTTGTGTTTATAATTTTTAAATATGGGCTTTTATCGGATTTCTTTTTTGCATAGATTACAAAAAGTTAGAAAGAAAAAAAGAAGGAATAAAGTCAAATTAGTAGGATATAGGGTGATGAGTAGATTGCTACTCGAAAATGTTATTCAACCCCATTGCGTATTGATACTTATCGAGTATAGAATAAATCTGCTTCTTTTTGTTCCTACGAATATAATTATTCCGTTAATTAATTAATTAAACAATTAAAAGGTTTTAGTAATAACAGATTAACAACAGAATAGAAAAAGAATAACTATTAACTCCCGTTCTTAAATAATTTACTGAATAGCGAGGATCGATAGGATAGTCACAGTAGAGTCTTTTCTAATGCAATAAAGTTACGCAGTGTCTATCTATCTTTGATTAAAGGGGAATTTCTATGGGTTTGCCTTGGTATCGTGTTCATACTGTTGTATTGAATGATCCCGGCCGATTGCTTTCTGTTCATATAATGCATACGGCTTTGGTTGCTGGTTGGGCTGGTTCGATGGCTCTCTATGAATTAGCAGTTTTTGATCCCTCTGATCCTGTTCTTGATCCAATGTGGAGACAGGGTATGTTCGTTATACCCTTCATGACTCGTTTAGGAATAACCAATTCATGGGGCGGTTGGAGTATTACAGGAGGAACTGTAACGAATCCGGGTATTTGGAGTTATGAAGGTGTAGCTGGGGCACATATTATGTTTTCTGGTTTATGCTTTTTGGCAGCTATCTGGCATTGGGTGTATTGGGATCTTGAAATTTTTTTTGATGAACGTACAGGAAAACCTTCTTTGGATTTGCCTAAGATCTTTGGAATTCATTTATTTCTTTCAGGAGTGGCTTGCTTTGGGTTTGGTGCATTTCATGTAACAGGTTTGTATGGTCCTGGAATATGGGTGTCCGATCCTTATGGACTAACTGGAAAAGTACAACCTGTAAGTCCCGCATGGGGCGTAGAAGGTTTTGATCCTTTTATTTCGGGAGGAATAGCCTCTCATCATATTGCAGCGGGTACATTGGGCATATTAGCAGGTCTATTCCATTTGAGTGTCCGCCCGCCACAACGCCTATACAAAGGATTGCGTATGGGAAATATTGAAACCGTACTTTCCAGTAGTATAGCTGCTGTCTTTTTTGCAGCTTTTGTTGTTGCTGGAACTATGTGGTATGGTTCCGCAACTACTCCGATTGAATTATTTGGGCCCACTCGTTACCAATGGGATCAGGGATACTTTCAGCAAGAGATATATCGAAGAGTTAGTACGGGGCTGGCAGAAAATCAAAGTTTAGCAGAAGCCTGGTCGAAAATTCCTGAAAAATTAGTTTTTTATGATTACATCGGAAATAATCCGGCGAAGGGAGGATTATTCAGAGCGGGCTCGATGGATAACGGGGATGGAATAGCGGTTGGGTGGTTAGGACATCCCATCTTTAGAGATAAGGATGGTCGTGAACTTTTTGTACGTCGTATGCCTACCTTTTTTGAAACATTTCCCGTTGTTTTGGTAGATGGCGACGGAATTGTTCGAGCGGATGTTCCTTTTCGAAGGGCAGAGTCAAAGTATAGTGTTGAACAAGTTGGTGTAACTGTTGAGTTCTATGGTGGTGAACTCAATGGAGTCAGTTATAGCGATCCTGCTACTGTGAAAAAATATGCTAGACGCGCTCAATTGGGTGAAATTTTTGAATTAGATCGTGCTACATTGAAATCCGACGGTGTTTTTCGTAGCAGTCCAAGGGGTTGGTTTACTTTTGGACATGCTTCATTTGCTTTGCTCTTCTTCTTCGGACACATTTGGCATGGTGCTAGAACCCTGTTCAGAGATGTTTTTGCTGGTATTGATCCGGATTTGGATGCTCAAGTCGAATTTGGAGCATTCCAAAAACTTGGAGATCCAACTACAAGAAGACAAGCAGCCTGATATAAGACTATTTTGGTTTCTTTCGTCTCTGTTTTCTTTCTGGAATTTTTCCTAGGGGTCAGAGAAACCTTGATCACTGCTTTTTTGCTCGTGTTAGTTCTTTATTTTTTATCCGATAGACGGTCCCTCACAAATAAACAAATACAAATAAAAGGGAACAAACAGGTATGAAAGCTATAATTGTAAACTACGATCAAATCTATGGAAGCACTAGTTTATACATTCCTCTTAGTGTCGACTTTAGGAATAATTTTTTTTGCTATCTTTTTTCGAGAACCGCCTAAAGTTCCAACTAAAAAGATAAAATGATTTTTCAGTATCTCAATTGACGTAATGAGCCTCGCAATGTTTTGAGGCTCATTACGTCAACTAGTCCCCATGTTCCTCAAATGGATCTCTTAGTTGTTGAGAAGGTTGCCCAAAAGCGGTATATAAGGCATACCCTGTAAAACTTACAAGTAAACCAGATAGAAAGATGGCTACTAGGGTTGCTGTTTCCATTCTTATAAAATTTCAAAACCTCAATGGATCCATGATAAGATCGTTTATTTACAACTACAACGGAATGGTATACAAAGTCAACAGATCTCAATGAATACAATAGGATTTATGACTACACAAACTGTTGAGAACGGTGATCCAAGGCGAACGGCTGTAGGGGATTTATTAAAACCCTTGAATTCGGAATATGGTAAAGTAGCCCCTGGCTGGGGAACAACTCCTTTGATGGGCGTCGCAATGGCTCTTTTTGCCATCTTTTTATCTATTATTTTGGAGATTTATAATTCTTCCGTTTTATTGGATGGAATTTCAATGAATTAGGTCTATAAAAATTGTAAAGTCATACAAAAGGAATCATTTCGAGCTCGTACTTTGAGCCCATTATACTTTGTTTTGGGAGTTTGACCGCGGAATTTTTTTTGTTTCTGTATTTCCGGGATATGAGTGTGTGACTTGTTATAATCGATCCTATTGATAGTACAGAGTGTGGCTCTGTCATCTTCATAGAGATGGGTCTCCTTCGTCGGATATTTATTCTAGTATCTGGAACACGGAATATATGAAATCGATTAAGAAATATTTGAACTATGATTCATACCTAATGTTCAGATCTCCTATCCGGATTCCAAAAAATTTTTGAAGTCTTTGAAATTTTAGGCATTCTATCTATTTATGGGATGGGTGATAGTCGAAGGGTTCTTACTCAGGGAATCCTTGACTTTACTTAGGTTTTTTTTTATTGAATCATCGAGGTTCTAGTATGAATCTGAGGTTTTAATCAATTCATAGGTTTCTTAACAAGAGAATTCCTATCAATACAATAAAAACAATATGAAAATCCACATTATACACAAAAACAAATTAAAAACGAAATAGGAAAAGAGTGGATTTAAGAGGCACGTAAGGATTAACATAAAGACGACTTAGCCAACTTGAAATTTTGGTAGTATCACCGCAAATAACGAGGAGCTTTTGGATTTTTCTTATTTACTAAATTTACTAAAGTCAGATAAGATTGAATTTTTGATTCAAAATAAAAAATAAAAAGGTTTCAAACTTTCATTATATATCCGTTGCAATTAGTATTTGGGTGTTTTTGCTTGAGCTGTATGAGATGAAAGTCTCATATACGGTTCTCGGGGGGGGTTCCGCCTATCTCAATAAAGTCTACGATTGGTTCGAAGAACGTTTAGAGATTCAGGCGATTGCAGACGATATAACTAGTAAATATGTTCCTCCACATGTCAATATATTTTATTGTTTAGGGGGAATTACGCTTACTTGTTTTTTAGTACAAGTAGCTACAGGATTTGCTATGACTTTTTACTACCGTCCGACGGTTACTGAGGCTTTTACTTCTGTTCAATACATAATGACTGAAGCGAATTTTGGTTGGTTAATTCGATCAGTTCATAGATGGTCGGCAAGTATGATGGTCCTAATGATGATTCTTCATGTATTTCGTGTATATCTTACCGGTGGATTTAAAAAACCTCGTGAATTAACTTGGGTTACGGGTGTCGTTCTTGCTGTATTGACTGCATCTTTTGGCGTAACTGGTTATTCCTTACCTCGGGACCAAATTGGTTATTGGGCAGTGAAAATTGTAACAGGTGTGCCCGAAGCAATTCCTATAATAGGATCGCCTTTGGTAGAATTATTGCGTGGAAGTGCTAGTGTGGGACAATCTACTTTGACTCGTTTTTATAGTTTACACACTTTTGTATTGCCCCTTCTTACTGCCGTATTTATGTTAATGCACTTTCTAATGATACGTAAACAAGGTATTTCTGGTCCTTTATAGATTTATAGAAAAGATATTTGATAGAAATTTGGAATGAATCATTTATCCATTTATCGCTTGGGGGAGTACTATTTCATTGCTATAAATATATCTTGTTGAGAATAATAAGACATATCTTTGGATCTTTCCCCTTCAACTATTCCTGTCAAATAAATCAAATAACTAATAATAAAATAGTTAGGGAATTGAAGGGAATTCTCTGAGGAGAAAATGGATTATGGGAGTGGGTGACTTGAACTATTAATTAGTCTGTGTAGATATATGTCTGCTACATTGTCATTGGCATTTACAACTAAATGTGTCTTTGTTCCAACCTTGGCGTAAGTTCTATACAGAGGATAG